GCTAGCGTAGCTTACTTAAAGCATAACACTGAAGATGTTAAGACGAGCCCTAGAAAGCTCCGCAAGCACAAAGGCTTGGTCCTGACTTTACTATCAGCTTTAGCCAAACTTACACATGCAAGTATCCGCACCCCCGTGAGAATGCCCCAACAGTTCCCTGCCCGGGAACAAGGAGCTGGTATCAGGCACACCCTTCTCAAGCCCACGACACCTTGCTTAGCCACACCCTCAAGGGAATTCAGCAGTGATAGACATTAAGCTATAAGTGAAAACTTGACTTAGTCAAGGCTAAGAGGGCCGGTAAAACTCGTGCCAGCCACCGCGGTTATACGAGAGACCCAAGTTGATAGACTCCGGCGTAAAGCGTGGTTAAGATGAATTTTAAACTAAAGCCGAACACCCTCAGAGCTGTTATACGTTCCCGAGAGTAAGAAGCCCAATCACGAAAGTGGCTTTATACCAACTGAACCCACGAAAGCTATGACACAAACTGGGATTAGATACCCCACTATGCTTAGCCCTAAACATTGATAGTACAATACAACTACCATCCGCCCGGGTACTACGAGCACCAGCTTAAAACCCAAAGGACTTGGCGGTGCTTTAGATCCACCTAGAGGAGCCTGTTCTAGAACCGATAACCCCCGTTCAACCTCACCCTTCCTTGTCCTCCCCGCCTATATACCGCCGTCGTCAGCTTACCCTGTGAAGGTCTAATAGTAAGCAAAATTGGCATGGCCCAAAACGTCAGGTCGACGTGTAGCGTATGGAGGGGGAAGAAATGGGCTACATTCACTAAAACAGTGAACACGAACGATATACTGAAACGTATGTCTGAAGGAGGATTTAGCAGTAAGCAGGGAATAGAGTGTCCTGCTGAAATTGGCCCTGAAGCGCGCACACACCGCCCGTCACTCTCCCCGAGCATAGCAGTTGCCTATAACTAAAACCTCAAGATATTGTAAAGGGGAGGCAAGTCGTAACATGGTAAGTGTACCGGAAGGTGCACTTGGAAAAAATCAAAGTGTAGCTAAGCTAGCAAAGCGTCTCCCTTACACTGAGAAGTCATCCGTGCAATTCGGATCACCTTGATGCCCACCAGCTAGCCCCCCAAACCAAAAACAACCCACCAATATTTATAAACCCAAATACACTAATCCTTACACTAAACAAACCATTTTTCCCCCTTAGTATGGGCGACAGAAAAGGGACTATGTGAGCAATAGAGAAAGTACCGCAAGGGAATGCTGAAAGAGTAAATGAAATAACCCAGTGAAGCTTAAAAAAGCAGAGATTTAACCTCGTACCTTTTGCATCATGATTTAGCCAGTAATAATCAAGCAAAGAGCCCTTTAGTTTGACTCCCCGAAACTAGGTGAGCTACTCCAAGACAGCCTGTTAGTAGGGCAAACCCGTCCCTGTTGCAAAAGGGTGGGAAGAGCTTCGAGTAGAGGTGACAGACCTATCGAACCTAGTTATAGCTGGTTGCCTGAGAATTGGATAGAAGTTCAGCCTCTCGGTTTCTCTAGTCTCCTCCGTCCAACCCCTTCAGACACCCAAAGAAACCCGCGAGAGTTAGTCAAAGGGGGAACAGCCCCTTTGAAACAAGACACAACTTTACCAGGAGGGTAAAGATCATATTAAACTAAAGGTAAAATGTTCTGGTGGGCCTAAAAGCAGCCACCCCAACAGAAAGCGTTAAAGCTCGGACATACTATGCACCCTCTAATCCTGATAATTAAATCCTAGCCCCCTAATCCTACCAGGCCGCCCCATGCAAACATGGGAGTGACCATGCTAATATGAGTAATAAGAGAGGCTACGCCTCTCTCCTTGCACACGTGTAAATCGAAATGGACCCGCCACCGAATCTTAACGGCCCCAAACAAAGAGGGGATTGAACAGCAAACCAAACAACCAGAAAACCACCCAACCAATAACCGTTAATCCCACACTGGTGTGCCCCCAAGGAAAGACTAAAAGAAAAAGAAGGAACTCGGCAAACACACAAGCCTCGCCTGTTTACCAAAAACATCGCCTCTTGCAAAACTGAGGAATAAGAGGTCCCGCCTGCCCTGTGACTATATGTTTAACGGCCGCGGTATTTTGACCGTGCAAAGGTAGCGCAATCACTTGTCTTTTAAATGGAGACCCGTATGAATGGCATAACGAGGGCTTAACTGTCTCCTTTTTCAAGTCAATGAAATTGATCTCCCCGTGCAGAAGCGGGGATAGACCCATAAGACGAGAAGACCCTATGGAGCTTTAGACACCAAGGCAGATCATGTTAAGCACCCCCGAATAAAGGACTAAACCAGAGGATTCCTGCCCTAATGTCTTTGGTTGGGGCGACCGTGGGGAAACAAAAAACCCCCATGTGGAACGGGAATACCCTTTCCTAAAACTAAGAGCCCCCGCTCTAATAAGCAGAATTTCTGACCAATCAGATCCGGCAACGCCGATCAACGGACCGAGTTACCCTAGGGATAACAGCGCAATCCTCTTTTAGAGCCCATATCGACAAGAGGGTTTACGACCTCGATGTTGGATCAGGACATCCTAATGGTGCAGCCGCTATTAAGGGTTCGTTTGTTCAACGATTAAAGTCCTACGTGATCTGAGTTCAGACCGGAGTAATCCAGGTCAGTTTCTATCTATGCTATGATCTTTTCTAGTACGAAAGGACCGAAAAGAAGAGGCCCATATCCAAGATACGCCTCACCCTTACCTAATGAAAACAACTAAAATAGCCAAAAGGGCATGCCCCCCCCCCCGCCTGAGAAAATGGCATGTTAAGGTGGCAGAGCTCGGTAACTGCAAAAGACCTAAGCCCTTTCCACAGAGGTTCAAATCCTCTCCCTAACTATGATCTCAACACTCATCACCCATATTATTAACCCCTTAGCCTTCATCGTACCCGTTTTATTAGCCGTTGCCTTCCTAACCCTCCTTGAGCGTAAAGTGCTTGGCTATATACAACTACGAAAAGGTCCAAACATTGTTGGCCCTTACGGCCTCCTACAACCCATTGCTGACGGAGTAAAACTTTTTATTAAAGAACCAGTACGACCCTCCACTTCCTCCCCCGTTTTATTTTTATTAACACCTATACTAGCACTAACCCTCGCCCTCACACTCTGGGCCCCAATACCTCTTCCCTACCCCGTAATTGATCTAAACCTTGGCATTCTATTTATCCTAGCCCTCTCCAGTCTTGCAGTCTATTCAATTCTTGGATCAGGCTGAGCATCCAATTCAAAATACGCCCTAATTGGAGCCTTACGGGCCGTGGCCCAAACCATTTCATACGAAGTCAGCCTCGGGCTCATCCTCTTAAACGCCATTATCTTTACCGGGGGCTTCACATTACAAACCTTTAATATTGCCCAGGAAAGCATCTGACTAATTCTACCAGCCTGACCTTTGGCCGCAATGTGATATATTTCTACCTTAGCAGAGACCAACCGTGCCCCCTTTGACCTAACTGAAGGCGAATCCGAACTAGTTTCCGGCTTCAACGTAGAATACGCAGGAGGTCCTTTCGCCCTATTCTTTCTAGCAGAATACGCTAATATTCTACTCATAAACACACTTTCCGCAACACTATTCCTAGGAGCCTCCCACATTCCCACTCTACCAGAACTCACTGCCGTAAACCTAATAATTAAAGCAGCCCTCCTATCAGTCGTCTTCCTGTGAGTCCGGGCCTCCTACCCTCGATTTCGATATGACCAACTCATGCACCTTATTTGAAAAAATTTCCTTCCACTAACACTAGCCCTGGTCATCTGACACCTAGCCCTCCCCATTGCATTCGCGGGACTCCCGCCTCACCTATAAACCAGGAGCTGTGCCTGAAGTAAAGGGCCACTTTGATAGAGTGAATTATGGGGGTTAAAGTCCCCCCAACTCCTTAGAAAGAAGGGGTTTGAACCCTACCTGGAGAGATCAAAACTCTCAGTGCTTCCACTACACCACTTCCTAGTAAAGTCAGCTAACTAAGCTCTTGGGCCCATACCCCAAACATGTAGGTTAAACTCCTTCCTTTACTAATGAACCCCTACCTCTTAGCCACCTTGCTATTTGGACTCGGCCTAGGAACCACAATTACATTCACGAGCTCCCACTGACTTCTTGCTTGAATAGGACTTGAAATTAATACTCTCGCCATTATTCCCCTCATGGTACAACACCACCACCCTCGAGCTGTCGAAGCAACTACTAAATATTTTCTAGTCCAAGCCACCGCAGCAGCTATACTACTCTTTGCAAGCATAACCAACGCTTGACTCACAGGACAATGAGATATTCAACAAATATCACACCCCCTCCCCATCACAATAATTACCCTTGCTCTAGCACTAAAAACAGGCCTAGCCCCAGTTCACGCGTGACTGCCAGAAGTCCTCCAAGGACTTGACCTTACTACCGGCCTACTCCTATCCACCTGACAAAAACTGGCCCCCTTTGCCCTACTCCTACAAATTCAGCCCACCAACTCAACACTTCTAATTATACTAGGACTCTCATCCACCCTAGTAGGTGGATGAGGAGGATTAAACCAAACCCAACTACGCAAAATCCTTGCCTACTCTTCAATTGCACACCTCGGCTGAATGATTCTAGTTCTACAATTCTCCCCCTCCCTCACCCTCTTAACCCTCCTAATATACTTCATAATAACAAGCTCAACATTCCTTACATTCAAACTAAATAACTCAACCAACATCAACACCCTTGCCACTTCATGGGCAAAAGCCCCCGTAATCACCTCCCTCGCCCCCCTCATCCTTCTTTCTCTGGGCGGGCTGCCCCCACTTACCGGCTTCGTACCCAAATGATTAATTCTTCAAGAACTAACAAAACAAGACCTCGCACCTACCGCCACCCTAGTCGCCCTGACCGCCTTGCTTGGCCTATACTTCTACCTCCGACTTTCATACGCAATAACGCTCACCATGTCCCCTAATAATTTAGCCGGCACTACCCCGTGACGTCTCCCCTCATCGCAATTCACAATACCCATTGCTCTTTCAACCATAACCACTCTCTCATTATTACCACTGACCCCAGCTATGATTGCATTACTCACCCAATAAGAGACTTAGGATAGCACAAGACCAAGAGCCTTCAAAGCCCTAAGCGGGAGTGAGAATCTCCCAGTCCCTGATAAGACCTGCGGGACACTACCCCACATCTCCTGCATGCAAAACAGACACTTTAATTAAGATAAGGCCTTCCTAGACAGGCAGGCCTCGATCCTGCAAACTCTTAGTTAACAGCTAAGCGCTCAAGCCAGCGAGCATCCATCTAATCCTTTCCCCCGCCTGTCAGGCGGGCCAAGGCGGGGGAAAGCCCCGGCAGGAACTACCCTGCTACTTCAGATTTGCAATCTAATATGTTAACACCTCAGAGCTTGGTAAGAAGAGGACTCAAACCTCTGTCTATGGGGCTACAATCCACCGCTTAAAAACTCAGCCATCCTACCTGTGGCAATCACACGTTGATTTTTCTCGACTAATCACAAAGATATCGGCACCCTTTATCTAGTATTTGGTGCCTGAGCCGGAATAGTGGGCACAGCCCTAAGCCTGCTCATCCGAGCAGAACTAAGCCAACCAGGCGCCTTCCTCGGGGATGACCAGATTTATAATGTGATTGTTACAGCACATGCTTTCGTAATAATCTTCTTTATAGTAATGCCAATTATGATTGGAGGTTTTGGAAACTGACTTATCCCACTTATAATTGGTGCGCCAGATATGGCATTTCCTCGAATGAATAATATAAGCTTTTGGCTCCTTCCCCCCTCCTTCCTGCTACTACTAGCCTCTTCCGGAGTAGAGGCCGGAGCAGGTACCGGCTGAACTGTCTACCCACCTCTCGCAGGTAACTTAGCCCACGCAGGGGCATCTGTTGATTTAACAATCTTTTCCCTGCACCTGGCAGGTATTTCCTCAATCCTCGGAGCAATCAACTTTATTACAACCATCATTAATATGAAACCTCCTGCCATTTCCCAATATCAAACACCACTATTTGTGTGAGCAGTACTAATCACTGCTGTCTTACTTCTCCTCTCCCTTCCCGTTCTCGCTGCCGGCATCACTATGCTCCTCACAGACCGAAATCTTAACACCACCTTTTTTGACCCTGCAGGGGGAGGTGACCCCATCCTTTATCAACATCTCTTCTGATTCTTCGGACACCCAGAAGTTTATATTCTAATTCTCCCAGGATTTGGTATAATTTCACACATCGTTGCCTATTATTCTGGTAAAAAAGAACCCTTCGGCTATATGGGCATGGTTTGAGCTATGATGGCAATCGGCCTTTTAGGATTTATTGTCTGAGCCCACCACATGTTTACAGTTGGAATGGATGTTGACACACGTGCCTACTTTACATCTGCCACCATAATTATTGCAATCCCCACAGGTGTAAAAGTCTTTAGCTGACTTGCAACCCTTCATGGAGGAGCAATCAAATGAGAAACTCCCCTTCTCTGAGCCCTGGGATTTATCTTCCTCTTCACAGTAGGAGGCCTAACAGGCATCGTCCTAGCCAACTCCTCCTTAGACATTGTTCTGCACGACACATACTACGTAGTAGCACACTTCCACTATGTACTTTCCATAGGAGCCGTATTCGCCATTGTTGCAGCCTTTGTACACTGATTCCCACTATTTACGGGTTACACCCTTCATAGCACTTGAACAAAAATCCACTTTGGAATTATGTTTATTGGAGTAAACCTTACCTTTTTCCCTCAACATTTCCTAGGGTTAGCTGGAATACCTCGACGGTATTCAGATTACCCAGATGCCTACACATTATGAAACACAGTTTCCTCTATTGGGTCACTAATCTCATTAGTAGCAGTAATTATGTTCTTATTTATTATTTGAGAAGCATTTGCTGCCAAACGTGAAGTATTATCCGTAGAACTAACCACAACCAATGTGGAATGACTGCATGGCTGCCCTCCCCCTTACCACACATTCGAGGAACCTGCATTCGTCCAAATTCAATCAAACTAACGAGAAAGGGAGGAGTCGAACCCCCATGTATTGGTTTCAAGCCAATCACATAACCGCTCTGTCACTTTCTTCATAAGACACTAGTAAAATAGATTATTACACTGCTTTGTCAAGGCAGAATAGTGGGTTAAAACCCCGCGTGTCTTGCAATTAATGGCACATCCCTCACAGCTAGGCTTTCAAGATGCAGCTTCACCTGTTATAGAAGAACTTCTTCATTTCCACGACCACGCCTTAATAATCGTATTCCTGATCAGTACGCTAGTACTTTACATTATTGTGGCTATAGTTACCACTAAACTCACCAATAAATTTATTCTAGACTCCCAAGAAATCGAAATCATCTGGACTGTCCTCCCCGCAGTTATTTTAATCCTAATTGCCCTCCCATCCCTTCGTATCCTCTACCTTATAGATGAAATCAATGACCCCCATCTCACAGTTAAAGCCATGGGCCACCAATGGTACTGAAGCTACGAATACACAGACTACGAAGCCCTTGGCTTTGACTCTTACATGATCCCCACACAAGATCTAGCCCCTGGCCAATTCCGCCTCCTAGAAGCAGACCACCGCATAGTCGTCCCAGTGGAATCCCCCATTCGTATATTAGTCTCTGCCGAAGATGTGCTTCACTCTTGAGCAGTGCCAGCCCTAGGTGTGAAAATAGACGCAATTCCCGGTCGCCTAAACCAAACAGCCTTCATCTCATCCCGCCCAGGTGTTTACTACGGACAATGCTCCGAAATTTGCGGAGCAAACCACAGCTTTATGCCTATCGTAGTTGAAACAGTCCCCCTATGATACTTTGAAAGTTGATCATCCCTGATACTTGAAGACGCCTCGCTAGGAAGCTAAACAGGGCATAGCGTTAGCCTTTTAAGCTAAAGACTGGTGACTCCCGACCACCCCTGGCGATCTTATGCCTCAGCTCAACCCCGCTCCCTGATTCACCATTCTTATCTTCTCCTGAATAATCTTCCTAATTGTTATCCCCCCAAAAGTTATGGCCCATACTTTCCCGTATGAGCCTACACCCCAAAGCGCGGAAAAACCTAAAACAGACGCCTGAAACTGACCATGACACTAAGCTTTTTCGACCAGTTTATGAGCCCCGTTTTCCTTGGCATCCCCTTGATTGCCCTTGCCCTAACTCTTCCCTGAATCCTTTTCCCCACCCCCACCCCTCGATGATTAAATAATCGTTTGCTAGCCCTACAAAACTGATTCATCAACCGATTTACCCAACAACTTCTGCTACCCCTAAGCTTAGGGGGCCATAAATGAGCCATTCTATTAACCTCTTTAATACTATTTCTTATCTCTCTAAACATGCTCGGCCTTCTACCATACACCTTCACCCCCACAACACAACTATCTCTTAACATAGGCCTTGCAGTACCACTCTGACTGGCAACAGTACTTATTGGTCTTCGAAATCAACCAACTATTGCTCTCGGACATCTCCTCCCAGAAGGTACTCCCACCCCACTTATCCCCGTACTAATTATTATTGAAACAATTAGCCTTTTCATTCGTCCCCTTGCACTAGGCGTACGACTAACCGCCAATCTCACAGCCGGCCACCTCCTTATTCAACTAATCGCTACCGCTGCTTTCGTCCTCATACCTCTAATACCAACCGTTGCAATCCTTACAGGAACACTACTATTCCTTCTAACCCTCCTAGAAGTGGCCGTAGCTATGATCCAAGCCTACGTATTTGTACTCCTTCTCAGCCTATACCTTCAAGAAAACGTTTAATGGCCCACCAAGCACACGCATATCATATAGTCGACCCAAGCCCCTGACCCCTAACAGGTGCAGTTGCAGCACTGCTAATAACATCAGGCCTTGCAATCTGATTTCACTTCCACTCCACCACCCTCATAACCCTCGGAACAGCATTACTCCTTCTCACAATATACCAATGATGACGGGATATTGTACGAGAAGGCACTTTCCAAGGACACCATACACCCCCTGTCCAAAAAGGCCTTCGATATGGTATAATTCTCTTTATTACATCAGAAGTCTTTTTCTTTCTAGGCTTTTTCTGAGCCTTTTACCACTCAAGCCTAGCACCCACTCCCGAACTAGGAGGTTGCTGACCTCCTACTGGCATTACCACCCTAGACCCATTCGAAGTCCCTCTACTTAATACGGCCGTCCTACTTGCCTCAGGGGTTACAGTCACCTGGGCCCATCATAGCATTATAGAGGGCGAACGTAAACAAGCAATCCAATCCTTAACACTCACAATCCTCCTTGGTTTCTACTTCACTTTCCTCCAAGCCATAGAATATTATGAGGCTCCATTCACAATCGCCGATGGAGTTTACGGCTCTACTTTCTTCGTAGCAACCGGATTCCACGGACTACATGTCATCATTGGCTCCACATTCCTGGCCATCTGCCTACTCCGACAAGTCCAATACCACTTTACATCCGAACATCACTTTGGATTTGAAGCAGCTGCATGATATTGACATTTCGTAGACGTCGTCTGACTGTTCTTATACATCTCCATCTACTGATGAGGCTCATAATCTTTCTAGTAACAAAATAAGTATAAGTGACTTCCAATCACCTGGTCTTGGTTAAAATCCAAGGAAAGATAATGAACCTAGTCACAACAATCATCACCATTGCCATCGCACTTTCCACCATCTTAGCAATTGTCTCATTTTGACTACCCCAAATAAGCCCTGACCACGAAAAACTCTCTCCCTACGAATGCGGCTTTGACCCCTTAGGCACAGCCCGACTGCCCTTCTCCCTACGCTTCTTTCTCGTCGCCATTCTCTTCCTCCTGTTTGACCTAGAAATTGCCCTCCTTTTACCCCTCCCATGAGGAGACCAACTCTCATCCCCACTCACCACATTCCTCTGAGCCGCAACAGTTTTAGCCCTCCTCACATTAGGCCTAATCTACGAATGACTCCAAGGTGGACTAGAGTGAGCTGAATAGGCAGTTAGTCTAAGAAAAACATTTGATTTCGGCTCAAAAACTTGTGGTTAAAGTCCATAATTGCCTAATGACCCCCGTCCACTTTGCCTTCTCATCAACCTTTCTACTAGGTTTGACAGGCCTCGCATTCCATCGAACCCATCTTCTATCTGCCCTATTATGCTTAGAAGGCATAATACTTTCTTTGTTCATTGCACTGTCCCTATGAACCCTCCAACTTGATTCTACCAATTTCTCAACCTCACCAATACTATTACTTGCATTTTCAGCTTGCGAAGCAAGTGCAGGACTTGCCCTACTAGTAGCCACCGCCCGGACCCACGGCTCCGACCGCCTCCAAAACCTTAACCTCCTACAATGCTAAAAATTCTTATCCCAACCCTCATACTCATTCCAACCACATGACTAACCCCCTCTAAATGACTATGACCTACAACCTTGCTCCACAGCCTACTAGTAGCCCTCATTAGTCTTACCTGACTGAAAAACCTTTCAGAAACTGGCTGGTCCTGCCTAAACCTTTATATAGCCACAGACCCACTTTCAACCCCTCTTCTAGTCCTCACTTGCTGATTACTACCATTAATAATTCTCGCAAGCCAAAACCACACAGCCCTCGAACCCATTAATCGCCAACGAATATACATCACACTTCTAACATCTTTACAAATCTTCCTGATCATAGCCTTCAGTGCCACTGAAATCATCATGTTTTACATTATATTTGAAACCACCCTTATCCCAACCCTAATCCTCATCACCCGCTGAGGCAACCAAACAGAACGCCTCAACGCCGGCACTTACTTTCTCTTCTACACCCTAGCAGGGTCCCTACCCCTCCTAGTTGCCCTCTTACTCCTTCAAAATAGCTCAGGAACCCTCTCCTTACTAACCATTCAATACTCCAACCCTCTCCTACTTACAACCTACGCAGATAAACTATGATGAGCTGGCTGCCTATTGGCTTTCCTAGTAAAAATACCATTATACGGCGCCCATCTCTGGCTCCCTAAAGCCCACGTTGAAGCCCCAGTGGCAGGCTCCATAGTCCTTGCTGCAGTTCTCCTAAAACTAGGAGGCTACGGCATAATACGAATAATAACCATGCTAGAACCCCTTACCAAAGAACTAAGCTACCCATTCATTATCTTTGCCCTCTGAGGAGTTATTATAACAGGCTCAATCTGCCTGCGCCAAACAGACCTAAAATCCCTAATCGCATACTCATCAGTAAGTCACATAGGCCTCGTAGTAGGAGGAATTCTCATTCAAACACCATGAGGATTTACCGGAGCCCTCATCCTTATAATCGCACACGGCCTAACCTCCTCCGCCCTTTTCTGCCTAGCAAATACCAATTATGAACGAACCCACAGCCGGACACTAATTCTAGCCCGAGGCCTACAAATAGCCCTCCCACTAATAACAACATGATGATTTATTGCCAGCTTAGCCAACCTGGCCCTACCCCCACTCCCCAACCTGATAGGAGAATTAATAATTATTACCTCCCTATTCAACTGATCCTGATGAACCCTGCTACTAACAGGAGCTGGCACTCTCATTACTGCAAGTTACTCCCTCTACATATTCCTGATAACTCAACGAGGCCCGCTCCCAGCACATATTATTGCACTAGACCCCTCACACTCTCGAGAACACCTTCTCATAGCCCTACACCTCCTCCCACTACTACTACTAGTACTCAAACCCGAATTAATCTGAGGCTGAACAGCTTGTAGATATAGTTTAACAAAAACATTAGATTGTGATTCTAAAAATAAGGGTTAAACTCCCCTTATCCACCGAGAGAGGCTCGCTAGCAACGAAAACTGCTAATTTTCGCCACCTTGGTTGAACCCCAAGGCTCACTCGAATCGCTTCTAAAGGATAACAGCTCATCCGTTGGTCTTAGGAACCAAAAACTCTTGGTGCAAATCCAAGTAGCAGCTATGCAACCCACATCACTTATAATAACCTCGAGCTTAATCATTATCTTCACGCTCCTCGCATACCCTGTTCTTACTACACTTACGCCCCGACCACGCCCGTCAGACTGGGCACTCTGTCAAGTAAAAACCGCAGTAAAACTAGCATTCTTTATTAGTCTCCTTCCATTATTTCTATTCCTCAACGAAGGGGCAGAAATGATTATTACCAGCTGAAACTGAATAAATACCATAACCTTTGACGTAAACATCAGCTTCAAATTCGACCACTACTCCATTATCTTCACCCCTATTGCCCTTTATGTAACTTGATCCATTCTAGAATTTGCATCCTGATACATACATGCAGACCCCTACATAAACCGCTTCTTCAAATACCTTCTTGTCTTCCTTATCGCTATGATTATTCTAGTCACAGCAAACAACATATTCCAACTCTTTATTGGATGAGAAGGCGTAGGCATCATATCCTTCCTTCTCATCGGCTGATGATACGGCCGAGCAGACGCAAACACCGCTGCCCTTCAGGCAGTCGTCTACAACCGAGTTGGAGATATCGGCCTAATTTTTGCTATAGCATGAATAGCAGTAAACCTCAACTCATGAGAGATACAACAGATATTTGCAGCAGCCAAAAATCTTGACCTCACTTTCCCCCTCCTAGGGCTAATTATTGCTGCCACTGGCAAATCAGCCCAATTCGGCCTACACCCCTGACTTCCCTCTGCCATGGAGGGCCCTACACCGGTCTCTGCCCTACTGCATTCAAGCACTATGGTTGTTGCAGGTATTTTCCTCCTAGTTCGCATGAGTCCTCTTTTAGAAAATAACCAAACAGCCCTCACCATCTGCCTATGTCTTGGCGCCATCACAACCCTATTCACCGCCACTTGTGCCCTCACCCAAAACGATATCAAAAAAATTGTTGCATTCTCAACATCAAGCCAACTAGGCCTTATAATAGTAACCATCGGACTAAATCAACCCCAACTTGCCTTCCTCCATATCTGCACTCACGCCTTCTTCAAAGCAATGCTCTTCCTCTGCTCAGGCTCTATTATTCACAGCCTAAATGATGAACAAGACATTCGAAAAATAGGAGGTATACACCACCTTACCCCATTTACATCTTCCTGCCTCACTGTCGGCAGCCTAGCCCTTACAGGCACCCCATTCCTAGCAGGCTTTTTCTCTAAAGATGCCATTATCGAAGCACTAAACACATCCCATCTTAACGCCTGAGCCCTTACCCTAACCCTCCTAGCCACATCCTTCACAGCCATCTACAGCCTACGAGTTGTTTTCTTTGTATCAATAGGCCACCCCCGATTCAACTCTCTTTCCCCTATTAACGAAAACAACCCAGCCGTTATTAATCCAATCAAACGATTAGCCTGAGGCAGCATTATCGCCGGCCTATTAATTACCTCGAACATCACCCTATCAAAAACACCAGTAATATCTATACCTCCCCTATTAAAACTCGCCGCCCTAGCTGTTACAGTCTTAGGCCTCCTTATTGCCCTCGAACTAGCATCACTGACAAGCAAACAATACAAAGCCACCCCCCACCTTACTACCCATCACTTCTCCAATATACTAGGCTTCTTCCCAACAATTATTCACCGCCTCACCCCTAAACTAAACCTAGCCCTAGGCCAAGCAATTGCCAGTCAAATAATTGACCAGACCTGACTAGAAAAAGCAGGCCCCAAAGCAATCGCTTCCTCAAACCTACCTCTAATCACAACAACAAGCAACGCTCAACAAGGCATAATCAAAACTTACCTCGCCTTATTCCTCATTACACTAGCCCTTTCAACCCTAATGTTCATTTACTAAACTGCCCGAAGCGTCCCCCGACTTAAACCCCGAGTCAACTCTAGTACTACAAACAAAGTCAACAAGAGCACCCACGCACCAATAACCAATATCCCCCCTCCAAATGAATACATTCACGCAACACCTCCTGCATCTCCCCGAAATATAGAAAACTCACCAAGCTCATCTGCCGGCACCCAAGAAGCCTCATACCAACCACCTCAAAATAAACCAGAAACCAAAGCCACCACCACCACATACACAACCATATATGTTGCAACAGACCGACTACCTCAACTCTCAGGATAAGGCTCAGCGGCAAGAGCCGCCGAATAAGCAAATACAACTAACATTCCCCCCAAATAAATTAAGAATAATACTAGAGATAAAAAAGGGCCCCCATGCCCCACTAACACTCCACATCCTATGCCAGCCACTACCACTAAGCCCAAGGCAGCGAAATAAGGAGAAGGGTTAGAAGCAACTGCCACTAACCCTAAAATTAGACCAAATAAAAATAAAAATATAACAAAAGTCATAATTTCTGCCAGGATTCTAACCAGGACCAATGACTTGAAAAACCACCGTTATTATTTAACTACAGAAACCTTAATGACAAGCCTACGAAAAACCCACCCCCTCCTAAAAATCGCAAACGACGCACTCGTCGATCTCCCTGCCCCCTCTAATATCTCAGTCTGATGAAACTTCGGCTCTCTCCTCGCTCTCTGCTTGCTTACCCAAATCCTTACAGGATTATTCTTAGCCATGCACTACACCTCAGACATCGCAACAGCCTTCTCATCTGTAGCACATATTTGCCGAGATGTAAATTATGGATGACTCATCCGAAACATCCATGCCAACGGCGCCTCTTTCTTCTTCATTTGCATTTACATGCATATCGCCCGAGGTCTCTATTATGGCTCATACCTCTACAAAGAAACCTGAAATGTAGGCGTCATCCTCCTTCTCTTAGTAATGATAACTGCCTTCGTAGGATATGTCCTCCCATGAGGACAAATATCTTTTTGAGGTGCAACCGTCATCACCAACCTCCTCTCCGCCGTCCCCTATGTAGGCAATACACTCGTTCAATGAATCTGAGGAGGCTTCTCAGTAGACAACGCCACCCTCACTCGCTTCTTTGCCTTCCACTTCCTCTTCCCCTTTGTCATCGCAGCCGCAACCTTTATCCACCTTATCTTCCTCCACGAAACCGGATCTAATAACCCCTTAGGTCTTAACTCAGACGCCGACAAAATCTCATTCCACCCGTACTTCTCCTACAAAGACCTAGTAGGATTCACAGCACTCCTAATTGCACTTGCCTCATTAGCACTATTCTCCCCCAACCTCTTAGGAGACCCCGACAACTTCACACCCGCCAACCCCCTAGTAACTCCTCCACACATCAAGCCTGAATGATATTTCTTATTTGCATACGCCATCCTACGTTCAATTCCCAACAAACTTGGAGGAGTCCTAGCCCTCCTATCCTCTATTTTAGTACTAATAGTTGTTCCCATCCTCCACACATCAAAACAACGAAGCCTCACATTCCGACCTCTCACACAGTTCTTATTTTGAACACTCGTTGCAGACGTCATCATTCTTACTTGAATTGGAGGCATACCTGTTGAACAACCCTTCATTATTATTGGACAAGTCGCATCTTTCCTATACTTCCTCCTCTTCCTAATCCTCACCCCCATGGCAGGCTGAATAGAAAATAAAGTCCTTCAATGACATTGCACTAGTAGCTCAGTTTCAGAGCGCCGGTCTTGTAAACCGGACGCCGGAGGTTAAAATCCTCCCTACTGCTCAAAGAGAGGAGATTCTAACTCCTACCCCTGACTCCCAAAGCCAGGATTCTAAAATTAAACTACTCTTTGGACTATTAAGACATATATGTATTTTCCCCATACATTTATATTAACCATAAACACACTGTTATCAAGTACATCTATGTATTATCAACATTAATAGGTCTTAAACCCTCAAATATCACTATACCAAGCTAAGATATACATAAACCATAAAATATCCATAGGAATAGCAAGATACTTCTGAAAAAATAGACGAAACTTAAGACTTTCCACAAAATAATTCATTAGTCTAGATATACCAAGAATCACCATATCATTATATTGTCAAATGACGGTGCAGTAAGAACCGACCATCAGTTGATTTCTTAATGCATTAGTTTAATGATAATGAGGGACAAAAATTGTGAGGGTCACACTTAGTGAACTATTCCTGGCATTTGGTTCCTATTTCAGGAACATTAATTGGTATCAATCCCCATGCTTTTCTTGACGCTTGCATAAGTTAATGGTGGAATACATAACTTCATTACCCACCATGCCAGCATTATTTCCAGAGGGTGGAAATAATCTTTTTTCTTTTATCCTTTCAACTGGCATCTCACAGTGCATAGAAAACCATCAATTAAGGTAGAACATTTCCTTGCGCGCAGGGGAAAGTCTTTTAATGCAGTAGGATTTCAACAGAACACTTTCATAATTGAGATCAAGGACATAATATATGAATATTTCTCCTAAAATTTCTAAGATGCCCCTAGGGTTTTTGCGCGTAAAACCCCCCTACCCCCCTAAACTCCAGAGATCACTAACACTCCTGAAAACCCCCCGGAAACAGGAAAACCTCTAGCAATTTATTTTGAAGCCCAAAATGTATCTATTTACATTATTGTAAATATACGCAA